GCGCCTTACCTAGGGCTGCAAGTAAGGACTTCACATCCGGATTGATTGGACGCAAACAAGCGCACCAGCTATTTATATAAATTCCCCCTAAATGATCATAGGCCGGTCAGTTCAAAGCTCTAAGAGGGATAAAAACCTCCATATCTTACCGCCGCTTTACTCTTTGAGTTGATAGCCAAAGAGATATTCTAAATAATTAAGGGAGGGGGACCCACAACGAAGGAAGGGGGATACTACTAATGCTTGCTTCAATCGCTTTCTTTATCTTGTGGTCGACTGCAATTGAAAGATTCGTTCCTGTTTTAGGATTGGGGCGGTGTCCGCCCACTAATGTAAAGATTGGGCGGGGGAGAGGTTATTTCTACAAAAGAGAATTTATTTTTGATTGAGTTCCAGGCTTAAGAGCCGAATTAGCCATTGGGATTGGTGTACAGACAAGACTGATTGAGATTTGTAATTAGCTGCAATAAAAGAATACGCTCTTTCGACAGAGAAGTGAACGACTCCGATCTGCAGATAAGAATAAGATAACCTTGAAAGGAGTCTTCTTAGCTTGAAAGAGGCCTTGAAGGAGTGAAAGAGAGAAGATTGAGTAGCCGGGTGAATATCCTTTGCTATTGAATTTGAAGAAGCTGTGGCTCTTTCAATAAGATCTTGGACTGGGATACTAAGCAAGAGAGCCAAAGGGGCGAAACGAGATATAGATGACTGGATCAGTCTGGCTACAAGACCTTGAAAAGGGAATAAGCCCTGGGACTTCTTTTTTTGTTAGAGCTTTCAATTTATTGGTCAGTCATAGCTGCTGCTATAGCCGATAGACTAGGTCTATAGGGCATGCCCTTGAGATGTAGAAGGACTGGTCTTTTCCTATTTTCGGAAGGTAGAAGGCGCTCGCTGCCCTATACGCGCCTGCTCGCTTGAGCGACTCTCAGTCATTGTAAATAGATAGAAAGAGCACGAAAGTCTACTGTCTTACTGGATCTGCTCTATGGAAATGGAATTGAAATCCTCTTAGTCCGATTCCTTACGAAGAAAGTCTGACTCTATCTGCTCAATAGCGAAGGGATGCGGGCAAGAAGCTAATAGTACCGGCTCAATAGCTGCTCAGAAAGGTTCTAGTCATCCCCGCGCTTGAAAGGTTCAGTGTTCAAGGAAACCCTGGCGAATAGAACGAGTGTTAGGGGAGTATGGAATCCCCCTTCTTACTATTCTATTTTTTACCCGCAGCTGAAGTGACGAGGTTTTTCGATCAAGATTTCACCCTTCCTATTACGGGCTTCGGTTCCTTCTGACTTGATATCTTCGACTCCTATCCTGCCGGAGATTAAGGAGCGGACACTCGTAAAGCGATTCTCTTCATTGTTTTAAGTTAAGGGTTTAATATTTCCGCACACTTACACAGGAAAGACTTTCTATAAAGTATAGAAATCTGTTCCAATTTTCTTTATTCAGGTGAGCTGCTTTAGCTTGAGCAAAGTGTTTTTGAACTCGTTAAGAAAGTTTGATTCGCTCCTACCTGTCTTTCGCCGCAGGTCGATATTGGAACGTACGACGAACCAGTTACCAACCTATTCACTTCTGCCGAAATGAGAAGATACATATACATTAATATGGTAAAGAGCCTGTCGTGACATATTCAACTTCAGCTTCCGCTTCACTAAACGTAGTTGACCCAATTGCATCAAGCAGCGCCCTACAGTCAACTCACCTCACATCGAGTCCTTCCTCTTCTCCAGGATTGGTGTGGGGAATCAGCCACTAGAGGCGAGATAGCCCTTGTTTAGTTCATCATTCCGTTCGGATATAGAGCTGTATCCCTGGTCAAAGGACCAATTGATTCATAGCCAATGTTCTTGCCTTGCCTCGGACATAGAAAAGCATCTTCGCCTATTGTCCGGGGAGGAAGGAGAAAGAGAATGGGCCCCTCAACAAAAAATAATTAGCGATTCAACCATATTACGGGCCGGAGATAGAGCTAAACAACAACTAACCAGGGGCCTAGGTACTCCTATCACATTGGGTATGATTTTGCCATGGTGGACTCTACAAAAAGGGATTCCAATCCCATCTTATTCAGTTGGAAGTGATTCACTCACTTTTAGAGTATGGAGAACGTGAAAAGGGTAAACTTCGAGGCCTCCGGCCGAGTCAGAATTGCTTTTCCCAAAAGATGCCTCCAATCTCTTAATAAAGGTATCTTCCTGGTGACAGCAGTGGCTGCGGAGCTGCATCATTCATTCTAAGTTAGAAGAGAAGGACGTCTTCCCCAAGTATATAACTTAAGCTTTACACAAATGGAAACTAAGGGCCCAAAAGCATAGAGATGGGACGGACTCTAAGTCTTTTTTTATGCTGGTTCGTTGCGTCTCTCAACTCTAGGGGTCCTGCTCCTCTAAGCGGGGACAATTCAAGAAGAATTAAGAGAGAGATTAGGTTCATATATATACATTCACATGGAATCGGGAACTAGTAGACCTATTATCCAACAATAGGAAAGGTCGAAGATCGCTCTTCTTTCTAGATTCGATAGTAGTCAGTCACTCGGAGCCGGAGCCTCAGTTCAGTCCTTTCTTTCACCTGAATGGCTTGGCGGTACGGCTTCGCTTGACTTGACCGGATCAGCTACGTTTACGTTTGTTATGGAACCGACCGCACTTGACTCTATTCGTCAGTGGACCAGCCGGGCCTTTTGAAAGCTAGCTACTATGATGTTTAGATTGACCGCCCTCTTTGAAAGCATCTTTCCTTCCCGCTGATGAACAGACGAAGTCGACTAACCAACTCACCAGCCAATAGCACACATTCTACAATTTGTTAGAATAGGAGATCCTCTGTCTTGGGGGCACGGGTGATAGCATGCGTCGGTCTTTGTCTCGTCCTGCTAGGCCGATGGGAAGTCCCCAGTCCTGTCTCGGCGAGCATTGGTAGGAGTCGGGACTTAACCAATCAAATAGGGTTCGTGATAAATCCATTTTATTGGATAGCAGCGTTTTCTTTCATATTTACATATTTAGCTGGTACAGCCGTTTACTCAGTAGTGGTTAGCAGCATAAATGCAGAGGTGACACGATGTTGATCAAAGCCTCTTTGTTTGTTCTTTTTTAATTTTATCGGATCATGCATTGATGGAATTCCTAGCCAGGAGCTCCATTCTTCCGTATCTCGGTCAGTACGAAAGGGCGCTGCCCTAACTGGAAAAGGAGTCTTGGTTCCGCTATCCCGGGGTGCTTCTACCGCCTCTTGGTTATCAAAAGCATTTCAATCAGGTTTCCCCAAGCTATTGGAGAGGAATCTGCTTCTGTATCGAGCGCTTATATACTAGCTCAAAGCGTTGTATCCGGGGGCTTAGTAGGGCCCAGATTCACCAAATACAAAGCACAAGGGCTTTTTTTTATGGTTCACCACAGAAGGCTGGTTGTCTGCTAAGTCTATGGTCCGATTCCAACAAATTATATATAATAATCATTGATCCTTGTCTACAGCCAACTCGATTGCATCGATCCTTCTCTATTCTAGGAGCACCCAATCCAGTCATTCTCTTGTAAAGTGGACGATTTCATCATAACAAAGAGAACCCAGTACAAAGATAGATCCATTCGCTGAGCTCGAGAGAGCGTTTTGAACAATAACAAGAATTTCCCACCGCACCAATCATTTCAATTAGGATCTGCACCAGTAGCTCTCAGCTGCGACAATTGCTTTAGTGGGAGCACCGGTAGAAAAACTGGTGGGTGGTCAGCCCCCAATCCTCCCTTTTCGAGCACGGCCCCCAACACGCAATATTGATTGTCAGGCCACGTTGTCAGGAACACAACGGATTGCATCCCGAGCGTTAGGTGAAGGGGTACGGTACTCAAGGTATCAGAAATGAAAAGAATCCGCTTTACAATATTTAGTTTCATGTCATTAAAGAGGTCGACGTAGTGAACCAGGTTCTTCTAACTCAAGTCAGTAGTGAGCTTTAGACAGGAAAGAGGGAACATGGTGTTGTGCTTCTTACCTATGATGATTCTGCATTTGCCCGGTTAAGCTGATATTTATATAGAAATACGAGCTCAATTACATCGCTCCTCTCCTTGACTTGTATTAGTAGGGCGAGTGGCTTTCACTCCTCTTCCCCGCCTCGAGGTCTTCTTACTTCGGTTGGAACTTAAATACTTCGGCACTGACTTCTCGGTTAGAGGGCTTTAGCCTTTTTGGAATGTACTGTATTTACTATACTTTAGGGTTTGTTTACTTGATTTCTTTGTATTTTGCTTGCTGAGTTGAGTAGAGTAGTTGATTAGTTCAAGACTGGACAGGACTTTCCTTCCGACAACCAAGGCAAGTACTCCATTTTCCTTTCGTTCTTTCTTTCTCTTCAAGCCAATTCCCCTTATATAAAACAATCTGGTAACGATGCTGCTCTATCAAGACACCAAGCTCTATAGGTAGCGAGCCGAAATCAGTAAGAAAACTAAACTTGAAAATGACCTTTTCAGATAGCTCCAAAGGCAGAATCGGGATTAGAAGGTTCCCCAATAGGGGGGCAAAGCCCGTTCATACTTTCTTCCAAACCTCCGACATATGCTACCGCTGCTGCAAGACCTCTTCTTCCTAATGGAGGTGTCGGGAGTGGCTCATAACCCCTGGGCTCCTCGTGCAGGTCCCAGTTCCAAACTTATCCAAGGAGTACCACAAACCATACGGTCGCTGGTAACTCGCCCTCATGATTCATCACGTGGTGGACCATAGGGTAGCACTAAGAAAGATAGCTGCCCGAGGTTTGATATTGATTTTGATAAGAGGCACCAAAGCCGATCTTCCTGACAGGCCGCATCCTCTACGGCCAACTCGTCAGTCTGACACTGACGGAGCAAGCATCTTTAAGAGTTTCTTTTAACGAGTCCCCCACACTCACAGGCACACCTCTGATTGATCTCGAATCGCTCTGATACCACATAGTCTCAGAGGAAAGCAGTCCATTATCTCAGCTCTGAGACTATGGCAGATTTTTCCGAACAAGGGTAAATCCGAGAACGAGCCGTGGGAAAGTCCCCATCGACCTTCAAAGCAGCATTTAACGCCTTTTGAGATAGGTGAGAACTTTTCTTCTTTATTCATTCAAAATAATCCTGCCTAGAAAAGGTTTATCTGTTGTCAATCTCACAGGATCTCAGTTCGACATAAGATTCTTAAAGATTTGAATCGTCGGGAACGGAACTCTTCCATCTCTGTTCTGGTGATTCGTGGTTTTCTTCGAGAAGAATTCCCTGATAGATGAGCACATGATGTACATCACTGAGGTAGAAGAAGACCACCACTGGGTCATGCATTTGGCTGGCGCTCTGAACGATGCAAGAAAAAAAGGCATAAATAGAAGTCTATTCCACTTTTTTGTCCTGCTGAAAAAGCTTAGTAAACCGGTCTTATGAATTCCCTCTGCTTTTCCCTCACCTACCTGGATCAGTGGATTCTCCTGATTCAGCAGGATTCGGCTTCGTATGAAGTGTCTGCGGATTACTAAGCCGTGGATCGAGATCTTAGGATCTAGCTAGATAAGACTTTTTACACCTTGAAAAACGGCAGAACGAGACCCTTTAATAATATAAGGAAATAGTAGTAGTTATAGTAACTTTTAAAAAAGATCTTGCGAGGAGCATCACCTCAGTGATGCACGAAAGACAGTAATCACGGCCTTGCCCTTATTAGCAGGGTCCCTGCTCACCTCTGATCTGTCTGTTGGCTCCAGACCATAATAAATCTCTGCAACTGTAGGAGAGTTCCACATCCTCATCCAGTTACTCGGGTTTATTCTCCTTTGGAGGAAGACTCCAAAACTTGAGGACCGCCTTCTTTGATAGATCATCATCCCCATCATCTTCCTTCTTGTCAAAGCGCGGTTTTCCTTCTGACTTAAAAGTACCGGAGTATTTAATATCTACATCCTGGGTCTCTTCTTTCTCTGGCTCCTTTTCCCCTCTTAGCGTCGGTCTTTTGCGACTTTCCAATCAACCCTGTTGACTCAGAGTACTCAACCTTCATTCTACGAGCCATTTCCTCATTTGCCATCTTCGCTTCTGACTCCGTGTCATTTGACTCGAGGAACTTATTTCGGAAAGAGCATTTCTTGGTCTGATCCTCTTTATTGATGGTCTTAAACCTGAGGTCCGACGTGATGTCATCTCCCAGTCTCCTACTTCCTTGGTACGAGCTGCATCACTGGCTCGTTCATTTGACGAGCGCTACCTGTTACAGAGTTCGGTTGCACGAACAAAACCAATGGTGCCTTCCTCATCGATGCGGACCTCTCCGTCCTATTCATCTTCTTCTTCACTTACGTCAACTAAATCTGCTCTGCATTGCCGCCTCTCCTTCCGTCTCCTCCAACTAAGCCTCTGCCACCTGTGAATAAATTGTCGGCAGCAGAAATGCAACTGCGACGGGAAAAGGGGTTGTGCTTTACTTGCTACGATAAATTCTCGTGGAAGCACAAATGTCCGAATCGCCAATACATGATTCTGCAGGTGGATGAACCGGATGGCGATGTTTCCTCCTCTGTTGTCGCCGAACCTGTTCCACCGGATCTTCCGTCGGATGATTCTCCAACTTTGCACCATTTGTCATTACAAGCTTATCATGGCACTTCTGGCAAATGTACTATCTACTTTTCTGGGTCGATTGCAGGCCAGGCACCACCGTGCGCATTCTTCTCTATGGTGGCAGTTCTGACAACTTCATTCAGATGGAGAAGATTCCGAAAAGGAAATCTCAATCCAATCGCAGGGTGAATAACGAGTGGGACCGGTTGGATCCAACTGCGACCCATATTGGTAAATGTTCAGCTGATGCTTCATCTAAAAATTAGATATCCATCACTCTAGCACACCGCTTGCCTATTCCGACTAAGCAGCCCGGTGTGCATAAGCAAAACCAGAACGCCTCAAATAAAAGCATTCTAGTTGTAAGAGAGGAGGTAAGGGTTGTCCTTACAAATGAAATGGGAATGGGGAAACTTTTTCATTCAGCACGGTGTATAGCCTATATAAGATAAGGAGCGAAGCGCTGCTCACGTTAAAGCTACTGTGTTGACTGTAACTACACTACGAGAATTTTCATTGAGCTCCCAAAACAAAAGCAATTCTAGCACAAGAGCCATAGAACCTTTTCTTAAAAAGGAGAAGTCAAGAGCAGGGTTTTCAGCTCATAGCGGTTGGCCCTAGCTCAAAAGGAAGAGTTAGCTTATCCGGACCGGGCTTTGAGGAATATCTCCCCAAAAGGGGCACAGCACATCTACAGGCCTTTCCACAATCCCTCTGCGTGTGATTTTTAGAAGATTTGAGGCGCCCTATCTGGCATAGCGTCTCCCACCCCCCAAAAGCGGGGGCTCAGAGAAGCGGTTCCTTCCTCTCATGCTTAGTAATTTACAAGGAAATCGATCAAATGACCAAGTTGCAAGACCGGGAATGAGCTTTACAACCTGGTTCCCTGTTCTTGAAGGGAGGGGAAGATCCCGCTACAGATCTAATTGCCTTGCCTACAACAGATCTGGGGGCTATGGCTTTGAACGGCTCTAGCTAAAGTTCTCTTACCGGTAAGGCGTTAACCCAGAGGTGATCTGGAGGTAGCTCGGAATAGAGATCCATCCCAGCCGGGGTTAGGAAGCTACCATTCTAACATAAAGGGAGACCTAGTTGCTAACTTAACCTTAAGGAGCTTTGCAGCACTCCTTTCTCAAGTAGGGGATGCTAAAGTAGTTGAGACCCCAGAGGAAAGCACTGCAATAAGTCCTAAAGGTAGATGCGACTTCGTTCCTTTCTTTTCTTATAAGAGTGTTAGCGCACTGAATCTCAAGGCAATTGCACCTTACTTAGCCCAATAAACGAGACAGGGAAGGCTCTTACACCAAGAAAGGGGAGTCTTTTCATTTGGGCGTGTCATCTCAAAGCGAGATTGTGCGCATCTCTCTTATATATATATGTAATTGTCTGTCCGACTTTTGATAGGTCGAAAGACAAGATCCATAATTTAGTCTAGTCAAAAAGGATCTATTATACGCGAATTCCTTGGGATCTATAGAGATGCGCTATCGGTGACTCGATTCTTTATCTTTATTTCCCTGTAACCAGAAAGGGCTCGACTTGGTCAGATGGGTGCGTGCGCTTCGGTTCGGATAAGGCTAATTTATATGCTTACACTAGAACTATGGCTCACGAGGAAGGAGCGATATCTAGCAAGTCTTCCGTGAGTGAATGGTCTCATCCAGTTCACGAGTCAATCCTATCAGCCGCTCAGCCTTTAAGGACTTAGTTTCCTTTCTTCCTTCCTCAGGTCATGTGTAATAGCAGAATTCGTATCTGTCTGTCTGCAGTCCGTATGTAGGTATGTCCAGCGGTCCAGCCAGCGTAGGCTACTCTTTTTCTGTTAGTCCATCCAGTCGGTCAGTTGATAGTTTGATCGAGGGCATGAAGGCTAAGGTACCTTCCTAAACTGAGATTTCAATCTCAAAAGTGTTTTCAAAGCCTTTTTGGCTTCAAGGATGTCCCGTCTAGTGGGAGAAGTGGTCCAAAGCGAGAGTCTTTCGGGATGGTCTTGGGCTTTGGGAAGATGCTGGGCCCGACTATGAGCCTGGTCTAAGCTAGGTGCAGATCATTTATTTGAAGTCTTATCGTTGGCAAGGTCTTCTGTTCCGTCTCGTCGAGATATAGTAGAGCTCTTTTGTGCGCCTGGGGATGATGTATCTTTGTGTTTTTCGTCTGAATGAGTCGACGTATGGAATCCTCCAAGACATGACTTTGTATGCCATGGCACTGAGACACAGGAGTTCACAAATTCCCTTTTTAGCTAAGGATCTCTAAGTGCCTTTCCGTGGTTTATTCTTTCTTGCCATTGCTTCGCCTTTTATTGCCCTTTATAAAGAGTGGGTTCTGTTACCATCAAAATATGGAACTGAAGGAGTTGCCGAGCTGACTCAAGGAAGAAAAGAGAAATCGTTTGCCCTAACGCCAACGAGGGTGGCGAAAGTGGGTAGGTAAAGAAGCTGATTTGGAGAGCGGAGAAGTGGCTTCTTGACAGTCCAATCATCCTACGATAGCAATGCCGAGACTAAGCACCTAACCAACAGCAAGTAATTGGCGAAGCTGGTAGTTCGGTGGGGAATGGCGTGCCGCAGCTAAAAGTGGAAGTGAATTCATAGGTACGAATCGTAGAGAAGCCCAAGGGCGTGTCCAAAGCATCTACATTAAAGAGGGTAGAAATAAAGATTTTTAGTAACTTATTCATCGTCATCGCTCTCGTAGAGGGCTTTGTTCGCTCCTCTAAAGCATTAGGGGACCTACGGCAGAACTTCATTCAATAGACATGTCCGTAATAATTGAAAAGAGAGCGGGGCATAGACTATTTACCGGAGACGAAAGACCAGCGGAAGGGCATGAGTCGCCGAGGAAGAGCGTAGATCAAAGCAAAGGTAAAGTACCTACATAGGCCAGGTTATCAACAGGGGGAGCGCCAAGCCTAGGAATATTGATTCAATCTGATCTTTAGGTAGACATCGTGGATTTTCTTGTCCTCCATTAGTCAAGTGGTTTAATAAGGTGCTTGGAAGCAGTCAGCTTAATTGCATCGATCCTTCTGAATTGCGTTGAACCTCTCTACTCTAGGAGTATTGGATCCTTCTTAATATTTTGATAGAACTGGTCAACGTTGAGTGAGTATATCAATTGCGACTCGCTTCTTTTGTTACTGGTTCTGGTGGTTTATTACGTGGGTAAAGCTGACTTCGTCCGGTGATGATTGATTTACCATTATTCAAAAGTATGCAACTGAACCCATTTTCACAAACCTGCAGCTTAACCTACTACAAAAAAAAGAAGACCGGCGGCCTCTCTTTCCTTATTTACAGAGAAATGTCATTTGCTCATTTTCAACTAGATCAACGATAGGAAGATCGGATATGCCCCCTCGCCTTAGTCGACTTGTTCCTGAGATGAGAAGACTCGCTTGGAAACAGACTACGCACTTAGAAGCCCTACCCCATTGTGATTGTGGTTGCTTGCCTTCATAACAGTAGGTTCGGTCAGCAGAGGGCTCTACGGAGAGTGTTGCAAATCAAATATTACGATAAGAGAGACTATAAAAAGGCCTCCATATCTTGTGCTTTTTGCCCTAAATCAATTGGCTTTACGACTGTTTTTTAGTTTTTTGAGCATGACGAGCTAGTCAGTATCCCGTCCCTCCCTTCTCTTTAGCTTAGTTCTAGAACGTGGTTTTGAGGAGGGCGGATTGAAAGAAGTAGTTCCTTCTCGGCTTCAGAAGGACCGAAGGTTGCACTACGTTCAGGGATTGGTCTTCCTGTTCTTTCTCAGCCGCTAAAGGAGGAATCTGATCCAGTGGATGCTGGAAAGTGAGGTAAGCCGATCCGGTTCGAGCCGAGCTGGTAGAAAGCGGTTAGCGCCTGTCGTAAAGGGCATTAGGTTCTGAAAGAAATAGACTACGGCCCAGCAAACTCCGGAACTGACGTAACTACACTATATATAAATATCAAGTGAGAGCTCCTGCTTTACTAACCGTAGGCTACAGTGGAATCAGTAGATCGAGTTGAAGCAGATGTGGTGGACTCTGTTGCAGATGAAACTATATCTTTAGCCGAATGTTCCGGTGGTGAAGTTGAATCCGTGGAGTCTGGGCCAGAGACTGACCTTTCTAGTTCCGTGTCGGAAGGGCCTCCATTTGCGTAGTCTCGCGCAAGGCAGGCGAAACCAGATATGGTTGTAGATTCAAGAGCGAAGGAAGTGTAGCCTACGGTTAAGGGAAGCCGTCTGGGAATTGAGCATACGCCGTAGTGTGGCTACTAGTTCCAGCAGGTATTGGTGTCTAATCTCTCTTACTGGGATGGTTCGTCTGGGAATAAGCTAACCCCTACCACGGCTTCAGCGCCTTAACGCAAGTAGTGTAGTCAGATAGTCCTGAGGTAGCCAACCGACCTTAACTTAACAATTACATTTCCTCAGTTGAGTTCTGAACCTCTTTCTCTTTTATATCCTTTCTTTTTTATTTTTCTGTTAGATTCTTAGTAGCTGCTGTTTATTCAAGGATTGCATTTTCTGTGCTCGAATGAAACTTTGGTTGGACGGGCGGGTCGAGGGATCTCAAAGAGAGGGTGCAGTTAGTCAGTACGGCAAGTAGAAAGCAGCTCAAATACCGGCAGGTAGAAAGGAAATAAGCTAGGCGATTACCGGAAAGTAGGCCAGTTCCGGTAGTGGTTACTTGATCAGAGAATCAACTCCTTGCTTCATTCTTTGTTCTGGTAATCTATTGTAGTTGTTATTAAACAAAAGTATTCCCACCTCGTCTATCTATCCTTTAAAGCCGAAGGAGAGGAGTGAGGGGTTTACCAAGAAAGTATGATCCTTATGGGAATCATAGCTATGCCCAGGTAGTTTCATATTAGCAAGAAAATGGGTATTCTGAATGAATAAACGCTAAACGATATTTTATTGATATTGATATATTAATAAATCTATTGAATAAACAGGAACTAGCTCAACTTGTAGGGAAGAAACAAGCTACCTTAGGGAAGATGCCTTAGTACAAGCGCTAAGCGAGTGAGTGAACTGCTCCCTCTACTTCCCTCTGGCGTATTTATCATCGAAAGTGTGTATGAAGACGAGGATAAAGACAGTCTGCGGCTGTATACTAAATCTCCACGGAGGAAGGATCATCTTGGGTTTCAAAGATCCAATCCAATTTACAGGTTTTACCACGACTGGCTCGAATCTCTTTATCTACGGCTAATCACCTCGTCTCCGGACTTCTCATCTCCAGTATCTTCCGCATCCGAACTGGTTCACTAGACTTTAGGTGCTTTTTAGCTGTCTTCGAGGTTCGTTTCTCAGCAACTACCCCCCGGGATTCGTCTTCTCAGCTTTTGACTATCTCGAGTTTCTCATCTATGAACGTGCCGGTTCTGCTCTCCCCTTTTATTTTTGGTTGCCCAACCCTCCATAACTCAAATATTATTATCTATTTAATTACGCCCCGCACAACCATCTTAACTCGCTCGGCCTCCTCAAAGAAGAAGTCTTCTGTGTCAGCTTCTCGCTTCAGCTCGCAGGCCTGCTGTGCAGCTCTTCAAGCAGATGCTTCTTTCTCTTCCAGCCCAAGCCCATCTTGACTCTTCCTCAAAAGAAAGGAAGGCTCAGAAGGACTCGCCCAAAGCATAAATCGAATATACAAGATGGAATGGTTCATCAACATGCCTTGGGAGCATGAGAGCGCGACTGGGCAAACACTTAAATAAGATGTAGGGCTAACCTCCCCCAAAGGATAGGGTAAAAGTTTATTCCAATCTTTCGGATAAAACCTAACCGACAATTTCGATTCTGGAAAGACCCTTCTTACTGGAAACCCATTATGACCTTTGTACCACCAGACACTTATGCCATTCAATCAAATGGAGAAGCAAATCTGTGAACTACCCCGCACTTCTTCTTCTTCTTCGTAAAAAGAACATGTTTCTCCTCGTAATAATCTTCGTAATCAGAATCTGGATACTGAATCTACGACATTCATGATCAGAGTCGACTGGACTGGAATGACATTGACGCAGAAACAGAATCAAGAGAGTAGGCAGAAGCTAGAACTGCTCGATCCGGCCGAGGCTTTTTCGATCCAGCGATACCGATAAGCTAGACCAATAGTCGCGCTCCTAACCCTCTGAAAAAAAAAGACACATAGAGGGCTCATTTGTCCTCCAGGATGAGCCTTATAATTTTTTAAAGGGCTCTCGGAGCAGAGAGATACAATTCGAAATGAGCGCAAACATGAAAACCTTCTAGTCTACCTTCCAAAATGAAATTAGCTCAATGGAAGGGCGCCCACTTCCCCGCTCGCCCCTACCCACCTCTCGGGGTGGCCTCGCTCTCGCCTTTGGTTCGAGCTACTTTTGCTCCCGGGAACAGATAGCTTGCTGCCCAAGTCTACCTACTCTGACTCTCTCTACCCGGGGGATCCTTAGCCAGCCCTCTATATAGTTAGCTCCTTTCTTTAGCTTCTTAGGAGTGTCAGGTATGCCCCCGAAAGGATTCTGATCATAGTCGTTCAGCGCGTCAAGTTGACACTATAGCTACAGGCAAGTGTTTAAGGTCGTGATTTATCATTCAATGGCCTCACAATTTTCATTCCCATGTACAATACGACATCGGGGATTTCACCCGCAGGCTATACTGTCAAGCAAGGAAGGCGACTGGCGGCTAATTCGCGTGACGAAAAGCTAGGCTAGGTTTTATTCCATCTCTAGTTTCATCGGATCATTCATAGATGACATGCTTCTAAAGACTGCTGCTCAACGGCGTACGGCTGACGACAACGCAAGGCCGTGTACCGAAAAGCTGCCACCCAGTATAATGTACCAACGCCTGCCTTAATTTGACGGACGCGACGATGATAGCTACGAAATGTGCCGAGCCTATGTCCTTCCCCATCTAAGGGACAGTGTAGAGCGAACTTACCAGATTCTTCCCTAATCTTTTCAGACAAGGAGGGAACAACATCCCGGTCCGATGTTGGTTTTCCAACCCGACAGGACAGTCTTCCCAAGCGCCCGACTCAACGAGAATATAGCCTCATAGCTGGCACCCCAAAGCGTATCGTCCCCTATCTTTATAGCACCCCGGACACCCAATTGATCGTTCCCCGATTTACACCCGAAAGCCCTGAGTTCTACCCGATCATCCCCAGATATAGATGCGTCACACAAGTCACTCTCTCCTGATCCGCGACCGTGACCTAATTTCTTAGGCGGCTGTGCCAAGCTTAGTTGAAATTGAAAAAGGGACGGGCAGAAAGACCATTGCTGCTGCCAAAAATACCGATAAAACACAACTTTTAATAACTTAATGCCAGGGAAAAGTGATTTCAAAGAATTACCTTCTATGTAAAAGACGATTTCCCCCTTCACTAGTAGAGTACTGGTACTCTATTTGAATTTGATTACTAGGCCATATCCCTACCCTAGTTCAAGGACTAAGTGATTTGCATATCTACCTTTAGCACCTAAGCGAGTGCTAATACAAACCTTACGGATTCAATAGCATCGGAGTCGAGAACAGCGCATATTCCATTCCAACAAGACCATCAACTGCGGGTAGGCTTCAAGCTCCTACTCATAGCCGCTCTTAGTACTAATTCCAAGATAGGAAGGACGCTCTTGGTCTTTGTTGGTGTGACAGTATACGGTCTTTGAAATAACCATTGTTTGCAAGTTAATTCAAAAAGAAATTTCATAAGAGAAGAAAGCTGCTAGCAGAGGGTGGAGAAGTTCCAGACGAAAGTGGATTGATGTAGTTGCGTGTAGTTCACTTTTTTCTGATTGGCTTGGTGTGCTGTGGTAAGAGGTTGGAAAAGTGTGGTAAGGGGGAGGGCGGCGCCCCTTGCTGTTGAAGATCGAGGAACGTAGTGTCGGACTATTATTCCATTCTAGGCTTTGCCTTAACCGAGGCTATTGCTTTTCCTTTTTTGAGAATCGACTGTGAACTCAGGTATGGCCTTACTTCATATAAGTACATTATTATCCCGGTAAAGAAGTAAAGCTGGAAGTCCTGTAAGCCAAGATCCCGGGAAGATCCCCTATAGTGGAGCTGTTTGCAACTCCCCTGTTTGAAACTCCCGGTCTAACAGCCCATCCCCTAGCTCAAACTAAGATCAGTTTTACTCCCTTGCCTTGGGTCGAGTGAGCTCTTGCTTCTCTGCTTCGAGTAGCCCTTACCTGATATGGAATTTCCTTTTTTTCAAAAGATGCCGAGCCAAGATCAGGTTCTTTTCTTCCCCAAATTAGCTCGTCAGTGGTTTATCGGCTTAAGCCTGTCAATTTATCCTAATAGCTTATCGTTAGAACACTGATCTGTACTTTAAAAAAGAGTTCATAAGAGTGAAGGAAGAGGCTGGAAGCTATGTCTATTGAATAGTCTAAGATCGATCTATCTTTTGGATAAACTTGATCCTTAGGGGCCTTGCTCTTCACCTTACCGGGTTGAGAACATCCACTAACGATCAAACTCACCTAGGTAGTGAGCTACCCATATTACTTAACGGTGGCGAAAGGGAGAGGGATGCTTTTCTTGTTCCTCGTTTGAGTAGAATTCGGGTTAGAAGAATTCTACTCAAACAAAGTCAAGGTTGTGAGCCACGACACTTCTCTTCTAATATCCCGAGTGTTAGACGGAAGGTCAAGTCGAAAGCTAAAGCTAACGCTTACCTCGGATCAAGTCAGCACCACCCGCAGGTTCAGGAGAAAGCGAAGTTCTAAAGAAAAGAAAGAATCGAAGTTGTTGTAAGTTCAAAGGTCTTTTCGAACGGGGTTGTTGTTAGCCGTGGGTAGTTTGATGTACAGGTTTTGGGTGCAGGGTGGTGATGGAATCCTTCTTCTGCTCACCGGGATTTAAGGCTCCATCCGAATCAAGGAGAAGCCACAGTCTAAGAAACCAAGGTATAATGTAATTATGTACACAGAGTCAACACCTCTACCAATAAGGAATCAAGTAAAGTAATCGGTTGAACGCGGTCTAGGTAGAAAGAAGTATTCCTATTCCTGCGTTGTGCCGGAAGTCTTTAAGACTTTCTTGATGCGGAGTAGTGAATATAATAAAGTTCAGCAGTCCAGGCGGGAGGAGTTAATCTGTAATTCCCGTAGTTCCATAGGCAGGAAGCGCATCAACGAGTTTCCGTATCTCGGCAGTAGGGACCGAACTTCAAGCAATAGGGATCAGTGTTCAAGGCTAGGATCTATGTAATATGAATAGTAAGTTGCGCACCCGTCAAGCAGTTCTCACTCCAAGCAGGACTCTTCTATGGATTAGTGGGAAGGCGCAGGATAAGAGAAGATTCGTCTATCTAAGTTGCTGACGAGCCAGTACTGTTCGTGGGCAAGCAAAGTTTCAACTCGCAATCCATTTCTACAGAACGGAGAAAGGTTATGCAGGCGGGTGTTCATTTGCAGTTGCTGGTCGGGGCCGTGGGGGTGGAAATAAAGATGAATAGTTCGGTTGGCCTTGGCCGGAGATGGAGACACAGGTGGGTAGGTAGAGAATACCGATAGACAACTCTCTCTAAGCCCCGGGGGAAGCTCGATGCGGGTCTTTGCCTAGCCTTCTCCTCTGCTCTGACTCCGGTTGATGTGCCTTCTCCAGTTTCAATGAAGAAAAACTAGTGGAATGCATTCTTCCAGGCGGAAGCCCATTCCTTGTGCTCAAGTCAATTAATTAAACAAATAAGATTAAAAGAAGGAGATGAAAGAGCGGGAATTTCTTATTGACCAAGGCAGAGGGATTTCCCAGCAGAGAGGGCTGTGACATATAAAAAATATTCCGGGTTAACAAACCTATCTGTTAAAGGAGTAATCCGTGAGACCTTAATCCTAATCCGCCCACGGTTGTTAAAGAAGTTCCCTTTCCCTTACAAAGGGGTCATCAAATACCTAGACTGGAGCACACTGACTTAAAGAAACGATTGCCTTGCCTCAGTTACGTACTGATTTGATTCCTTGCCAGACCGGAGGGGTACGGGATTGGACAAATTCACGACTTTCCTAAATAAGGTAAAGATGCCAAGATCTTTAGTATTCAAGGTATCCCGAATGCAATAAAGGCTTTCTAGGAAGCGAGATGGGGGAGGTTGATTCAATAGTAAAAGAATAGGAATAGAATGCGCACAGAGAAGGAGCTCTTTGAAAGGACATTTGCCTACATTCTCCTTGCGGAATAAAGGCTGGTAGAATAGGCAGGCTATGGGGCTCGTTCAGAGTCGCGAAGAGGAAGAAGATCAAGATCAGAGCCTGGCCCACTTAAGGTAAAGCTTTCCCATTGAAAACAGGATTGGCAATGGCCTAGTGAAGAAAAGCTATTCTTTTTCTCACATCTCGATTTCTATTTCTCTCTCAATGGAAGCTAAAGCCATCTTGCTCTGTTTTTGGCGTAGGGGGAAGATAAGATACTTTTCAGTTAGGGGCTATTCAAATCCAAAAGGCCCGCTATGCTTAACACAGGCGATTGGATGTAAGGGAAGTCCCTCAGAAATAAAAAATCGAGATCTTTCTAAAATTGAGTGCTTAAAAGTTATTGATAGAATATATGATTAGTGACTATATATACAAAGATATCACCCCTTCTTCCTATATTATATGTCTTTATGCCGTACTTCTTATGAGTTGAAATGGATAGAGTTTCCCTTCTTTCTTTTCGGTTTTCTTTGTTCTGCCCCCACCCCAGGTCGAGGTATACCTTTTGCCCTAGCTAGATTCCATTCAAAGGCAGATGCTGCCCTCCTCACTGAATAAGCAGATAAAGTTATAGTAGCCGCTAATAAAAGAGTTATTTAGCACCTTCCAATTCCAGGTGGAGATGATGTACTAGCTTTTTGACCAGCTTCGTAACCAACCTCTCTGGAGTTCCTTGGTTCTCACTCCTTATTATTTCTTTTTCTTCGCCTAGGGCTACACGGCACTAACTTTCTGACTTGTACGGAGAGCTACACGCCCCAAGCTTTTAGATAAGCTAAAGCAAGGGGTTTCGTCGTCGCAGTTGCCCTTATTAGATGGTCTGTCCAGGAAATAACTTCCTTTTTTCAGGAGAACCCCAAAAAGATAATGTCATCCAAGTTTGGGTTTAGTTATGCTTTAGTGAAGGCTTTATCGGTCTTTAACTGGGGGCTGTAGAACTAATATTGGGCGGCTCTAAACGATGAACTACTTTCTTCAGACTAAGGCGCCGTACTCCCTTTCGAAAGAAAGTAATTACTTAATGCGAAACTATAGACGGCGGCCTTTGACTTAAGCTTTAGAGGGCCGGTCTTCATCTGCTCCTTGTGATTGTGATGCTGGCTAGACCCTCATAGGTTAAATATTCCCCACTTTCTAAGGCCTCGGATGCTTTGCCCTAACCAACCCTCTTTCTTGATTGCTTGAGAGCGAATCTCAGTGATGAACTGCTTGACTTCCCTTGCACCGGTTGTTACTATCCTTGGTGTAAACCTGAACTAGCTCGTCGAAACACAGGCTCTATTCGCGCTTGGGACTTTCCTTTTTATTATACTAGGCGCGTCTAACCTTTATTCATCCTTGGCTCTGAGCCTCTAAGCTTCTTCACAGATCCGGCATCCTCGTTACTTACTGGCTTCGTCTATTCCACCCGTACTGTTTACTGCTAACTCCATTCCTCTACTAAAGTTAGGGAAAAACCCTTCTTTCATTCTCGGTTAGTTAGGGCTTTCTCTTTCGTTCGCTTTCGCTTCCTCACTTGCTATCGAGTGAAGCGGTGCTGGGATAGGATTTTTGAGCAACCTGGGTGAGGCATAGATCGCCAGTTTCCTTTAATCACGAAGTCGCACCTGAACTCGAAGCGCTAGCCCTTTGGCTCCAGAAATAATAATCTCCCCTGCTGCGGAGCGTTGCTTTGTTTGCTCGGGCTGTTCCGGTGAGGAAGGGCGCTCATTTGTCGGTGGAGCTTATTTGTTTTGCTCCCCCGTCGGCTCCTCTGTTTGTTTTTGTTGTTGAGCTGGGGGAGGACTTGTTCTCCTAACAGAGCAGACCAGCAAGTCTCGAAGATATGATAACAAGATGCTCGGGCTAAGGTTCCAGGATAACGACTGGCTTTCCGCCTCTCATCTTTGATACGTTATTAAAATGGACTTAATTCTGTCTGTAAGGCTGTTAGGAGCCGAGAGAAGGCGAAAAAGCAGTAAAGCCCCTTAGATTAAAATGCCTGCCCCTATCCGACGGAAGACCTTGGTGTGATCGCTGCAATCGTTCCTTGTTCCCAAAGTCAGAATTGAGGAGCGGTCAACACTGTGTGTTGTAAGGCCTAGCTCACCCCTTAAATTAAAGGAAATTAAAAAGTTTATAGTAAGTCTGGGTGGGATCTATTCCAAAAGGTATCACCCAGCTAGGCGAATCACAGTATGTTTGGCCTGGCTGTATAAGTGTAGCCCGAGAGGGCGGCTAGCACCTCAGGAGCCCTTTGTTACGAAATCCTCTAGAAAGATCTAAGCCTCTCCCTTTCCGTTCGGGGCCAACCAGACGATTAGTTTCCAACCCGAAATGCTTATATAAGACGAATCCAATGAGCTAATGAGAAAGCGTCTGGAGTTACTTGTACTTTTCGTAGAGATAGAGGGAAAGAAGCTTAGTAAGCTAGTAGCACGAAAGTGGCTTCTTATGGAGCTCGCTCGGGGGACAGAGAGATCTTCTTTTTGAAATGGAATTGATTTTTAGGTCTGAGTGCTTATTCGAAAGTTAATGGATGTTAAATTTTCTTTTCTAACTAATGGCACATCTTCCTTAATAGCAACAGCACTTCTACGCAGGCATCAGGAAAGGGATTGACCTTTGGAAAGTAACTTCATACCTTAGACGGTTTAGGCTTTTGATTCGTTGAGCTTTCACTATCACTAAAGGACCGATTCTTGTTATTGCCAATTCCCAGTCCTCTAGGCCCAATAGACTGAAAGCAAGGAACTTCACTCTAGGGAAGTAATGAAGGGTAAATAGCGTAGATAAGAAAGGGCGTCGTTAGCAGGCTAGACAGATATTGAATGAAGAAAGAGAGGTAAATGAGACTGGTATGCCAGTTTCCATCTTGTTTTTGTCGGGGGTTTTGGCAGAATTGGGTTCTACTCCCATAGCCCCTTTTGTTGCGGCATTCCCCCAAGGAAAGATAGAGAAAGACTGGATATGCTATTTAAAACTTGTCGTCTACTTTCAGGAAATGTTCGGAACAGAGAACTTACAATAATACAACGCCGCATTCTCCGAAGATTGAGGAACAAGAAGAGATCTATTAAGAGAAAGATTTATCCGAGAGAAAATCTTAACAGTTACATCCAATCACAAACTACACGAAAGTTGCCCCTTTTTCATGGGGATTTACCCATCACAGAGATGCACAGAGGAACAGAACGAACTTCATATATCCCTTTTCTACTCAATCCAGAAACAAGATCGGACGTTATTCCGGTTCGTCTCCATTTTCGTGAAACTATTCCTCAAGCAAGGCAGCCGATAAGTCATCGAAGGGTTTGTGTGAATAATCGAATGGTAAGCATTACTCGTTTGAAAGTTTCCCACGGTGATCTAATATCTTTTCAAGAAAATGACGCGAGAATCCGCGGTGAAGAAATAAGGAGATCTTTCTATATCGAAATATCAGTTGATAAAATCATAGGAAAATTCCAGGATCACCCAGTAAGAATGTGGAGAAGAACCAAAACAGAATGGTTCCACCTACTCAAAACTAAGCGGGGATGCCGCCTACTACTAAAATCCCGGTTTTTGCAACAACAGTTGCGTTATTCTATGCAAGAAGAAGACTTTGAAAGAACAAAGAAGTTTGGATCCGAAAAAGTATGCTTAGGCAGTTCCTTCGCTGAGCACAACAGAATGAAGAGGAATTTGTATCATTTCAAATCCCTATTCTTATCGAAGAGAAGAAACGAGAAAAACCGATATCTTCCTACTCGAACAAGAAGTCCTATAGTTTACAACTCTTCTTTATATAGTAATTCGACCTATTGCTCCTCATCCCCCCATCAGTTTACTATGAAGAGAAGAATCAAAAGGATCGAACTACCTACTCATTATTCGGAGGTGAATCATAGAACACCAAAAGCGGTGGTATTTTATGGACCTAACATAGGTCACATCCCTCACGACATAAGATTGAAAGATCCAAACCTTCCTCTTCGGAGCGGAAACGGACGTGGCCAAAACATATAAAGATCAGCGTAGTCGCTCATAGGGACATATCTATCCGGATAGAGGATAGTCTAGATCGATTCATAGATAGATTTCTATCCATATAGATAGGTATCTCCGTGGATAGAGATAAAGATAGGGATCCATCTAGATCTTGCTTGATTCACTATTTCCATTTTTTTTTTTTGATTCTGATTGATTGCCTTTTTGACGACAAGTTTTAAATCTTAATGCAGGCAAGGTACGTAGTTCTCGACCGTAAGGGAGAAGGAAAGATTTTCAATTCTTACTTGCTGGGTCGGAGCGTAGACGAGCGAGCAGAGCCCAGGATACAGGGAAGCCCGTCATAGAGCAGTCGACTAGAAGTAGAAGACTGCTGGCCTGAGAGAAGGCGGCCTCCCTCGGGAAACATGGCCCAATTTATCTTCTTTCTTTTTTGATTACCTTCTTTTAAGAAAAGTGAAGGATTATGCACGTGGAATACTCCTTTCCATTTCTTCTTTCTTTTCTTTAAGGGAGCTGTTCCAGAAGTTGCACTTTCTTTCGATGTTGGTCCAGGCCCCCTATCCATTGGCATTGAAGTAGGCAAGGCCAATCCATCTGTTAAGTCAGCTGGTTCTAGGTCAAAAGCTAGTGTAAAATATGTCTTTCTCGTCCTAAGCCCTAAAAGTGCTTCCGCCTTACCTGGAGTTGAAGTTACCGTTGGAGGCCTTTGAGTTCCAGTCTCAGTAGTGGTCTTCCCTATATGTACAGGGGAGTAGTTAGTTGCGAGTGTCAGATAAGATAAAAGTGCTTTAAAATAGGAGAAAGATGAATTTGACCATCCCAAGGGAAAATGAATGGGAAGGGGGCGTCTTAGCTACCCTTCAGGCTAATTATAAGAATAGGATGACTTACCTTTACTGTAAGGCTTTTTTTTTGGAAGCCTGCTCCGAGTAAACTCGCGATTCTTTCTTTTAGGCGGACAATTCTCTATATCGACTATCTCGAGGAGGGAATTCCTTAAGACTACCACAGCCTCCGCCGCTGCAGCAGTATCCTCATCAGATACAGATTCAGATACTACTCTTTGCTACATATGTTTAACTAGCCTTCGGGTGGAAAAAGATTAGCAGTTAAAGGAGCCGCATCCAAAGCAATGAAATTGTGTAGCGGAAATGAGTATACTCTTGTTTGTGGTAAATTTACTGGTATTCAATCAATTAGGTAACTCTTAGCAAGTGCTACGAGTGCTTCGTACTATATAGAAGTATTGGAATTTTTCCTCTTCTTTATATCATATATATATTTTTTTTTACGATTCTGCTAATCCTTATGCTCTAACTAGTCTTAAAATTCTTTAAATTACAGGAATAAACCTAAAAAAAAAATAAAGAAAGAAAGGGAAATAAGAGGGTTTTTTTTCTCCTTACACTATTTGATCAAGGAGAAGGCGGGGGACCTGTAAAGCACCAACCATTTAAACGGATCCATCTTTTCTTAGTCCGATTCTTATATGTTGGGTGCCTCTTCCTCTTCCGCAGATTCGGATTAGTGACTAGGGACCTAGCTAGGCTCCTTGTCTTTACCCCAGAGATCTCCCTGCCCTTTCGATCTTACTTATCGACTTATTCTCTAATCCACCTATGGGCATATTCCTTCCACTGGGGTTGCTTCATTCTGACCTATCTCAACCATCTAAGAGCCTATTGAAATTCAATCAATGGCACAGCGTCCGATTCGATCACTCTATCGAGTAGAAGTACAGGGATGATTCAATCGATTCCTAAGACCTTGAAGGGCGAAAGCCCAATCGAACATCAATCACTTCACGGACGCTATTGATTGAGTAGCCAACCCCAAAACGCAAGAATCAAGGGGATCGGAAAGAAGCTTCACCGATTCCGACTCTAATCTCAGGCTTCATTGGTAAGGTAAGGAAGCTCCGCAGCTCCAACATCGAATCGGGTCCTGCCCTTGTGACATCAACAAACAAAGCGAGTTGAGCACGAAGACTTTTTCGGAGATGACTTCTGTCAATAGGCAAGTAGCGCCCAATCGAGCGAGAGAAGATAGGGATTTATCCCAGCACTCGAAGACCAAGAGAAGAGGATGTGAACTGGCTTGGTCTCGTGATCTCATCTACGCAAATGTTCAGATCTTTCTTTGAAGGCCGGTCCCAACCAAGGCAATTCAAGGGATGGGGCAGTAACCAACCCCAAAGGAAAAGAGGATACGAGTGAACCCGCTTGCCCGAGTCCGAGTTGACGAGGTGAATTAGACCATAAGATAGGTACCGGAGATGTGGAAATAGGAAATGGGACCTGGTCTTTTTACCGACGAAATGCGTAGGAAGTGGTGATGCTACGTGCAATGTTATTGAAGGATGGTCTAAGACTTAAGAATTCCATTCCACCTGAGGCAAGCTATGGCGGGAAGTCTATTTTATCCCCAACTAAAAAAATTACCTGAATAAATCGAAGAACCTAATGGATCGAACTCATAGGTTCAATTCCTTTTCTTATTTAAGTAGCTGCCCTTTCTGTCTCACTTGATGAGGATTTCAAAGCTCTTCCTTCGTCCTTCCTTGGGTGAGCTGACGTTCTTGCTGTCTCACTCAAACCTCTTGCTTTTTCTTCTTTGTCTGGCTCTTGAGTAGGCCAAGTAAGTAGGCTATGTTTTCCAATTTTTCCAGGAGATCTAGAACCTTTTCCGGTTTTCTCTTGCTTGATTCGCTTCAATGCTTTTTGGTTCTTGCTTTGTACCTCGTAAAATAAAAAGAATAAATGTCTAAGTCTTCTATTGGTCTATGAATTGAGGGTTGTCTAATAGACCTAGGGGAACCCGGAAGTGCTCGAAGTCTTCAAGTCCATCTCTTACCCAATCCTCAATCAAAGAGCTTCACTTAAGCTAAGCCTCCAAACTAAGGGATGAGTTGAGTGAAACTTATTTACCGAAAAAAGTACTAATCTTCCTTCAGGTGGTGAAGTGACTGCTGTTGAAGTAGATCGAGTCTATGCTTTTCCTGGTCTAGCCCCATGCATGCTCTCTTTTCAAAGTAGTAAGCGCAGGAGCAGCTGTCGATTCTTCTATCATTCGAATTGTTTCAGTCTTGTAGCGAGGGCCTGTCGATCGAGTCAATGTCTTTCCGGTTGTGTAAGGGCAGTCACTGCAATCAGAAAACAAAAAAATTCCTAGCTTGGGGTCAGGAGTTATAAAGTCTAAAGAAAAAGGAAAAGGGTAAAACCATACATATCTTACTGAAGAATCTGACTGAATGAGGGTCAGAGAGCTCTTTATGTGGTCTCACTTTACCACCATATGAAATGCGCGAAACTTCGATTGGTGGAAGCCAGTCCATGAAGATTCTCCCTTTTCTTACGTGCTATTCCCCTCTTTCGGTAAGCATCCAGTATCTCAGCGAACATTTCTCTAAGCTTCTCCTGTAGCTTATACGTCGTTTGAAAGCTGCTTCAAGGATCCAACGAATAGCTAAGGATCCCTGGCTACAATCCCAGGGGCATCATAAATAGTACCTGCTACTCCTACTTTTTCCACTTCGCATATGGGCTTTATATTCTCTACGGCGTCAACCATAAGTTTGATTACATCGCGTTCAGTTTGAGCTGGGAAGTAAACTAGGTTTAGCTATTCCTTCTCGAGCTTCTATTTCATACCTTAAAGGAGATTCGAGAAAAGATAGAATAGGAAGACGTGTTTCCAGAACAAACAAGATACGGGTTGAGAGGGAGAAGTTAGCAAAGTTAGACAAGATTGGAATGGGCATAGGAACATGTATTGATGTACCAGATCGGCTAATGCTCCCAGGTTGATGCAATGTATTCCACCAGTTGACTGAAGACTTTATTATTGGTATATCGATCGGTCCAGCACGGATTGAAATAGGAGCCGGTTCGACAGGAAGCTTTTGAAAACGCAGTGCACCCAGGTAAATCAGAAACGAGATGAATACAGAGGTTAAACGAGCATCCCACACCCAAAAGGTGCCCCACATAGGTCTTCCCCGAAACCCCCCAGTAACTAAGGTAAACAACGTAAAAAAAGCACCCATTTCTGTACCGGTTCCGGAAGAGCGAAGAAAAAGGGGATGTTTTGTTAATAGGAATAAGAAAGTGTTTATAGCCGTTGCGATATAAACAAGAATACTCATCCGAGCCGCAGGAACATGTACATAAAGAATACGAGAATTTCCACCTTGTTGAAGATCTAATGGTGCTACCCGAAGACTTAAATGAATAGCCATCGCTGTTAAGAACAACCGAGATCCAATGAGAATTAGCGCACAGCTTCTGGTCTTTGACATCAAAAAAGAAGGTTGTAATAACGATAACGAAAGGGACATCTGATAATTTTGTCCTAGCTAGTGGAACAAGAAAGACATGGATCTATATTCAATATGCAATCAAAGGATTTATCCCAACGAATAATTCCCCCTGCTTAGCTTAGTTTTAGCTCCGCTCGTGCGCGGCACTCCTTGCTGGCGGAGCGGCATACCGAAAAAAAAAAAGAAAGATCATGAGTATACTTAATACCAACCCAATCTCGATAAAAGTCAAAGTGACTACATCTCCTGCGGACCCTGACGTGAACAGACGCTTTATCGGAGAAAGCTTTTTTTGTTTGTTGACTTCACTTAGCAAGCCTCGAATCCAAATCCTTTCTACGCGACTTTACTTATCTTTTGAAATTTCTACTCAGCTTGAAAAGAAGCCTCAAGCCGATAAGAGCTCTTCATCATATTCGACAATTTATAAAGAAGAACTGACAGTGATTGACCTCACGGCACACATGCTATATGTTCATGCCAAAAAGGCGATATTTTCGATTCTTAATTAAAGGAGCGAAGCGCTTAGTGGTTGAAGTAGAGGAGAGCTAGAATGAGTCCATTTTCCTAGGCTAGGGAAAGCACACAAGCTGGAAGGAAGAATCGAAAAGGCACTTTATTTCCTATTTAGGAATGAGCGGCCTACAGAGTGGAAATGATCCTGCGAAGCCGGTCAGGCCAACTCTAGCTTTAGGAATAAAAAGGCATACAGCCCCTACGAAAGCATCCATTTCATGAGTTGAACTGGCTCTGCTCCTTGCTGGAGGAAAAATGAACGAGATTATGTATGTTATTCGAAGCCTTTTATAAGTCCGAGCTTTCCTTTCAATTCGTGTAGCGAGGTCCTCTTCTTGCTTTTGTCTCCTAGCATTCTACTGGATAGCTCCTACCCTTCCTTTATCCTCCTTGCGCTATGAATTGGCTTTCTTGTTGTTAATGGGCAGACAAACTTTTGACCCAGACGTGGGTGGGCTTTTTTCTAAGGAAAAAGTATGACCTTAATCTACTTTATCGGGTATCTAGCTTACGGAAGACAAGGTCTTGACGTTCTATAGATGAACTAGCATAACAGACATGCTTGAATTTAGAAAGGCAAGACAACTCTGAATCACTCGTTTAATACAAAGCAACTTTCGCCCTATCCTGACGGGAAGGGAACTTATGAAGAAGACTGACCTGTGCTCTTCCTGTAATCTGACCTTACAATAGCTTTCTTAAAGCTTTTGGCTTATTGATCTCCAACTGTATTTGTATTCGTATCTGGTAATTATCTTTCTAGTGGATCAAGATATTCGAGGCTAATCCACTCTTCCTTGAAACTTGGAAATCGCCCTTTATTAAAATGAAAACTTTTTTAACTTATAAATGAGTTGCTTCTCGACTCGACTGACTCACACTCCTCTCCTATCTTTTTAAGAGCTGCCATGGACATTTATTTACCTTGGATGCTATAAGAATGGGCTGGCTCTTGCCCCATTCAAAAGGATGAAAATGGACAAATCCATTAAGAGTATCATTTGTCACTTCTCTTGATTTCCCACCCACCTACCTATCATCTATCAGTCTCCTGAAGCTCCCCCGCTTGGTAGCTAATCCCGCTCGTTGGTATCTGTGAGTCTAGATCTTAGCTTATCTTATACTCTCTATACTTCGCATTTCCTTGAGCCTTTCTACTTATAGACCGGGACTGCTATTTGTTTCATACCTGAAAGAAAAGGCAAGCAAGTAAGGGATTCCTCGAGCTGCTATCTCGATACCTATCCTTGAAACCCTGAATTAAGGGCACTGCTTAGGTAGGTAAGAAAGAAGCGCTGATCCACTTATACTCGCTAGGGGTTACTCTATCACACGCATCCTAGCTTATCTAACTTCTTCCTTGAAGGTCCCACGGACTAGCCTGTCCTTGATTAGCTTCCTATCACCTATGCCTCCTCCCAGGAAGTCACTATTCTTTCCTTTCTCCTGGCTCCTGAAGCTTTTGCATTTTTCAAAGGCCTTCACTCGATCTTCATTCTACTATAAGAACTCGAACCTGAGTCCATTACTATTCTGGTCGAGTTCGTTTATTCGTTTTTTCAGAACTCACACTTCGTACCTGAACATGAATAGGCAGCGCTCTTTTTCCCGACGTAAGCCCAGGCTTGCTATCATCCAGTTGTGGCTTTTTCCCCCCTTCATTCTCAAGTGCTATAGCTTGTTCGCTTGAATACAGTAGGTAGGGAAGGACAGGATATTACTCGTCGGTTCTATTCGGCGGTGGTGGCTTTGCTTTGAATTTATTTCCACTCATTTTGGCTTTTTCCTTTTATTATTCATGCTTGCTCCACTAGCCTCAAACTCCATTCCCATTTCGAATCGACCCGTTAGATTAGAGAAGGCTTTTCTGCTTAGCAGAACCCGATTCTCCGCTCAAAACATCTGATCTTCCGACTTAAACAACCGATTCCATTTCTATCCTTTTTTTCTATGATCAATTCAATAAAGACTTCCTTCTCAACTGACAACCCCTGGGCCTGTTCATAAGCGATATTCTTTGTAGGGCTTTCGGCTCGGCTGCCTTCCTTTATTTTTGGGCTAAGGCTAGCTTTCCTAAGTCAGTTCCAGAGTGCATGAGTGAATCTTGATCTGTATTCAAGGTATGCCCTTTCCAGTTCTGTTATAATATTCCAGTTCTGTTATAATATTGACTTCGGTTAAGCTGAGGTTAGCGAAGTCAATCCTTTGCTTGGGTCCTTGGAGGTCGGAGATCAGAGCGCTGTGTTTAAGTCGTCTGGCCGTAAGAAAGACTTTATCTGCGCCAGTAAGAGTAAGAGCTTGAAAAGAAGGGAAAGAGGAAGAAGTATTCAAATAATTAACTCCTTTCCCTTTAGGAAAGCTTTACTTTATTCTTTCTTTATATACTTACCTTACTATATAAGACAATACTCTAAAAGACTTGGACGAGAAAAGTAAGATTGAGAACTATGAATAGTAGGAATAGTCTAAAGCAGTGGTTAGCTAGAAGAAGAGTCAAAGACTTTTTCCTATCCGCTGCTGGTGGTGAAGTCAGTGAATCAGTCCCCAAGCTTTCTTCCTTCAAAGAATAAATTTTGTCATTACGAACTAAGACCGAAGGCAGGTGCAGTTAATAGAGCAATGTGCGGGTTGGGCTTTTTCAAGGATTGCAAGCTCCAAGCATAGCTAGAATATGAGAATAGGGCCTTTGTTGCCACGCCAGCATATGCTAGGCAGGATTAGATTGAGCAGTATAAAGGTTACTTTCTTGGCACCGGGGATTGCCATTTACATTTTACTCCTTTTGGTAAGGCAAGGCAACCCTTTATTAGATTAGGACCGCTTCTCCGATGAGATGATAGATGCCTTTTTGGCCGATTCCCTTGTTTGTCATCTCGCCCTCCCCGCTCAAACTCAAAGTCTGTCTTAAAATAGAGGGAGAGGGAGCTCCAGAGCTCTTCCCTTTGGGACACGTGAACTCCACTCTTGGCAACTGCCCTCTGCTGTAGCAAAAGTACCTTAAAGATAAGAAAGAGGGTCGGGCCAAGATCGCCATTCCGAATGTTGAAGAATGGGACTATACTTAGTCATTGCCGTAAAAAATCCAGATGGAAGATTTTTCTACCTCAGAAGCGAAAGTTATAAAAAAATGTGAAAGCCGAATCTCAGGTTCCTAGATAACAGATAGGCGCACAGTAAATAGGCGCGTTGACTCAGTCTAAGAAGCATGGCGACGGTCGAGCGCTCTCTCCAAGACGAACAACAGGCCTCCCCGAAGGACTGAAGGACAAATGTCGGTTAGAGAGGCATAGGTTTTTATAGTCCAGGTAGGCTATATTAAAGAAGGGGATAAATTGCTCTTAATTTAATACGGTAATATCCCTTCACGCTGCTGCCGCGAAAGCAAACCAATTCTACGAGGACCTGCGCCCTATATAAATCAGTACTTCTCTCTCCGACTTCCTGCACCTACCCGGACCCTGCTAAAATTAATTAGACTGAAGTTCGGTACGGCTTGCTTGGGGTAAGGCTAAGCCAAGCTACCACCTACCCCTCGCTTGAGGTATCTTGCGATAGGTAGTTGCCCTTCTTGGCCGAGAGCATACATAAATGATGTGGTCCCCGGATGTTGTTACGAATACTTATTATATAGGAGATTTATCTTTTGTATTGTGATGAGTAAGTAAACTATAGAGATCGAGGTTCAGATCAAAACAGACTCTTTGACTAAGGCTTGTCGCTTCGACCTAGTAAGCCAGTCCCTCTACCTCTTCCGCATGCTGGTATGTCTTCCCGTCTGCAAGACCCAGCTAAAGCGAATCTCATCTTCATGAAGTTTTCTGGGGACTCTATCTTTACTTGTAGTTCGTCACTTGTTGGCAAGGGCTTCGGTGTAAGCACCAGTTCGAACTCTGACTTAGAATCAGACCTTATCTCTCTATCAATAATTGGAAGTTTGATCCAATCAACCACTAATGACCAAAAAATGTTCCAACCACGCATAAGTGTGAAGGATTGAATCCTGTAATAGATTTTATATAGAAGAGTCTTAGAAAAGGGCACTGGTTCACGCATTTAGGGTTGATTCCTCTTACCTCTAGAAAGATAAAGAAATGTAAGGGGGTACTTCACCGAAAGGAGCGATAGGTCAAGTATGGGACGTTCAGTAAACAATCCCTTAGCTCAAGTCCTCGGAGATACCCAACAGGGAGCGGAGAAGGCTGAGGCGGAGACGGAGCCGCTTTGGAATGGAAGCGTCAACGCAATAAAAAGAAAAGCCAAAAACGTGAAGTAGAGGGATCCCATCCTGACGGATGAGCCGCTCCCTCCCCCGGTTAACTACCACTACCCCGTCTTACCTTTTAATTGATAGCTTCCGCTGGAGCACCTGCCTTCGTGATGAATCCCTTGAGCTTTTACTATCTTTTTGCTTCTTCTTGCTAGCCTTCGATTGTATGGTTTCCTGTATCGCTCTTGTCAAGCTCCAGCCCGATCCCTGCGATCTCATCTCGTACTTGGCCTTCCCCCTCTCTTTCTCTTCGTCCCGGGATAGAGCCTTTCACTAAAGGGAAGGTTCCCGAGCTTGGCCGAAAAAAATACTGGAAGTAGCACTGCTTTGGCGATTGGCAAGACATATCCGAGTAGCGCCGCCTGAACGAAGCGTGGGCGTAAAGCATCAAGTGGAGGCGCCGAATCCTTGCAAGAGGGGGGGGCAGACCGGTCAAAGCCAAGTCCAGACGAGCTGGCCAAAAGGCATAGGGCCAAGGCAGAGCTGGCAGGCTCATCTCACTTATTGTTTGTGTGCTTTGTTGGAATAGAGTGACATCAAGGGAAAGTGCACTTTATCTCGATTCCTCTCTTTCTACTACTCTTTCTTTCCAACCCACAGCTCAGCCCCTTAGGCATCAAGGTCGGAAACCCCAAGGGTCGGGCCTCAACCGATCTACTGATAAGGTAAGGGGAAAGACAACTGAATAAATAGGTCTATCCTATAAAGACGACGGGCTAGAGTAAACGCCAAGCGCTGGCCCATTAGTGGGTTCAATTCCAGCTTGCCTTTCATTTTCAATTGTTAGAGTAGTCTCGAGCCTATTGAACATAAGCTATATCACATCCATAAAAAGATTAAAAACAGTCGGTTATGAGAGCAGCACTTTTCCTTGCGGGGGCCCCGTCTCCCATCGGTGCGCTGGAGACGATTCTTTCTGTATCTTCGGCTTCGTCTTCTCCTACACTGATTAGTCTAGTTTTGTTTGCCCCCGGAGAGTATCACCGTGAATAATTACTCATATATATCAGCCAGAGAAGCCTGTGACTCATACACTATCAACCATAGTGTATACCAGAAATAAACTTCGTCTAACACCAGATCTTGTTGAAGCTCAGCCAGGACCTGAAAGAGATCAGTAAACCAACGCTTCTCCCTCTCCAGACTCAAGCCATGATCCAGTTCCAGACAACATGCCTGAGGTAGGCCATTATTCCTCTCGTCCTGTTCAAGGCTTTGCTCAAGAATAAATATTGGATAGATTGGGAGGAAACCTTAACTTCAGTTTGTGAAGATTAGGACTTTACTGGCTATTGCTGCATCAAAGAAGTGGTCCTTATACCAGCTAGGTGTTCAAAATACCTTCCTACACGGATAAAACATTGCATTAGTAGGATCCACCCCATGTGATCCGTCATTCAGTGCAATAAGACGGCCCATAGCAATGAATGTTTAAATAAGATTCACTTCGTTCTGTACGGGATAAGGAGCGAAAAGCGCAGCATGGCAATCGGAGACAAGTCAAGTTCAGTAAGAAATTGGATAGATAGATTCGTGAGTAGTGTAATCATAAAAGCCCACGGAGCGGTGACTGAATTGGTAATCTACTCTTCTTTGTTACCGGAGATCGTCTCCTCGGCTGTTAGGTTCAGTGTTCATCGTCACTTGAGTACAAGTACATGATGGTCGTCCTATGAGTGAATGCGCTTCAGTCTAAGGTTAAAATTGCTTGAGCTGATAAAGTTGTAAGGCTCCAAGCCTAGGGTTTAAGCGGATGCCCCAAGGCTCTCTTCGTAATGGCTGGACGCTAATGGATTGGACGACAGGTACGAGAAGCTCACTGCCAGGATATAACCATTCTTGTCCCGAAGAAAAGCAGATGTTGATGACTCCGAGATTGATGACCGGATCGGCAACGGACGTTGACGAGCAAGATCCCTCTGCCCTTGAGTGGCTTTTCTCTTTTGGTTGTGGATTGCGTGCAGACTTCTTTCTTCCACATAGGCTAGCTTCCTTGCATGCCTTGTGGCGAACTAGACTGAAAATTGTGTATATTATATAAAGACAGAGTCTTACCTTTTTTCAAAAATAAGAGTCACGCTCTTTAAAAGCCCTAAAAATTGGGTCCATGAAGCCTTAGATACTCCAAGCCTCAATCTTGATTGTCCTTGAACCTAGACCATGGAAGTATGGTTATAGTCCCATTCCATTAGTGGGATCCATAGCCTACGGGTCTTTCCCAAGCCAGTAAAAGAAGAAGGTTTTCGAGGACTACCCTAAGCCTACAAGTAGGCAGGACTTTCAGTTACAATGTCTAGGTTGGGCAAGCTTGGATGCCCCTACTCCCAACAAGTTGCTGGTCGGGATCGTGAAACTATCGCTGTTTGGTCATAAGGATAATCGTTCTTATCTTATTAGGTCAGGGGCGGCCGGCCCGGGGGTTACCCGCGATTGGTAATGGCATAACCAGAAGAGGAGTAGGGGAGACAAACAAGGTTACGCGCTGGGTAGCGCAGCGCATCTGTTTCGGGTACAGGGGCGACGAGGGGTGCTAACCCGGCCACCCAACCCAGCAGGTCAGGGGCGGGCCGGCCATAGGTTCGAATCCTGCCACCTTTCTTGTGGATCATCCTGTGGTTACCGGATGATGGGAATAACAAAGCAGAAATTTTAAAATGAGCAGAGCACGAAATGT